GTAATGAATTTGGTTCTGGTTTTTAGGTTGGATTTTTCTTATTTAAATGCATGCAAGTAAGTTTACGCTCCGGTAAGTAAGTAAAGTAGGTTAAATAAAAAGGTGGATTATCTTTTATTTATTTATTTTATAAAAAATCACTAATAGTAACAGAGAATAATGTTTATTAATTAGATTTACACCTGCAGCAGAGAAATCTTAACAATAACTCTTAGGTTGATTAGGATGAGAAAAAGAGGTTTGGCTAAGTCTCGTGCCAGCAGCCGCGGTTACACGAATATAAACCTTTTAATTTAATGAGTGGCCTATTGAGGAGCTTAACTATTAAAAGTAAATAATAAGAGATTAGAAAATAGGGTAGAATCTTTACTAATTTCGAACTAATTATTTTTAAAAGACTTCGAAACCTGGGGGGTAGACTCGGATTAGATACCCGATTATTCTTAGGATTAAAAAAGAGTGCCGGTGGAGTATGGGGGAAGCCCTAGGAAACAAAGAACTTGGCGGTTGTCTAAGTCTGACTGGAGGTGCCTGCTTGAGGAAACCGGTGACCCACGTAGTACCTTACCTTTTCTTGAAATATCAGTTACTATATCATCGTCGTTAACTTCCTATTATAAATTAAGTTGAGCAAAAGCCCAATGAGGTTAGACGTCAGATCAGGATGGTGCTTATGAAAAGGGCGATGGTTGGCAGCATTGGAAAGTAACCTCTTTAGTTTGGAACTAACACTTAAAACTTTAGTTAAATTGGATTCAGTAGTAAAAGTGGAGAATAAAGACGCTTTGAAGTAAGTTATTAGGCTTCGTACACATCGCCCGTCACCTGCGGGGTAAAACCTGGAGTAAGTCGTAACATAGTGGGCGGACCGGAAGGTGTGGCCTGGTTAGAGGAGGGTAGTTTAAAAAAAATTTAGGCTTTGGGAGCTTAAGATGTTGAGTTAGTCAGCTCCACCTATGAGAGTACCACAGGGGCCGTGGGTTTGTTTTAGGTACAACTTACACTAGTTCGATTCTAGTCTTTCATAATAAATTAACTTAAATTAATAATAATATCAAACTTTAGTAAAAATTAATAAACTAGTGAAATATCTTTTTTACGGAGTAGGGTTTACCAAAACTTATTTACTTTAAAATGAAGAGTACTGAGAAGGAAAAAGAAATGTCTTTTATTTATTAAAAAGAAGTGATACCACTTACCTTTTGTATTATGGTTGAATTAAATAAAAGGGCAAAAAGTCTTAGAAACGAAATTAAGCGAGCTATACTCCTCTTTGGTAAAGCTTTATTCTCTTACTGTTGTAAAAGTGAGTGAGGAGAGGAGTCTAGGGGTGATATGCCTTCCGAGCTTAAAGATAGCTTTATTTAAAGGAAATTGGTGTAAGCCAATAAATAATTAGTATTAGGAGAGATAGTTGGACTATCAATTATCTCTTGATAAAAAGAATTATAAATAAAAAGAAGAGGCAATTAGTTATTTTGGTAAAAATAAATAGGATTTAAGCATCTTTTTTTAGGATTGCGTTTGAGCTCATTTTTAGTTTAAAAACAAATTAATATTTGGTTATTTTATCCTTTTCTTGATAGTTATTACTTTAATATTCTTCAAAAAGATATATTTATGTTTAAATTAGTAAGATTATTTGTTATTTGATAAAATATTCACTAAAAAAGGTGACGTGAACTTTTTTGGGGTGTCTTCTTATTAAAGAAACAAATTGTTAAATTAAAGTAGGGGAAGGAACTCGGCAAACTTTTCTACGCCTGTTTACCAAAAACACCGCCCCTTGAGAAGGATAAGGGGTTCTGCCTGCCCGGTGACACTCAATAGTGTTAAACGGCTGCAGTATCACTGACTGTGCAAAGGTAGCATAATCATTCGCCTATTAATTGTAGGCTAGTATCAACGGCTAGACGATAGAATTTCTGTCTCCCTTTACGAGATCTTAACTTAACTTTTAGGTGAAGAGACCTAAATATTACAGTGGGACGAGAAGACCCTATAGAGCTTTACCTTATAAATTAATTAGTTTAATAAAGAGGTTTGGTTGGGGCAACCGCTCTTATAGTTAGACAAGAGCTAAACAAAAAGTGTTTAGGAGACCCACAAATATATGTGATTAAAAGAAAAAGTTACCCTAGGGATAACAGCGTAATTTCTTTTGAGAGTACTTATTGACAAAGAAGCTTGCGACCTCGATGTTGGATCAGAAGAGCCTAGATGTGCAGCAGCCTCTAAGGGTTGGTTTGTTCAACCATTAAACTTCTACGTGATCTGAGTTCAGTCCGTCGTAAGACAGGACAGTTTCTATCTACTATTAAAAGTCTTTTTTTGTACGAAAGGAATTAAAAGAAAAAAGTAAAATAAAATGTTCCTTTTACATAATTAGTTGAAAAAATAAGAGGCTCATTATTTCCTATTAATATAAAGAGTATATTTGACTTCCAATCAGAAAGTTCCCTCATAGAAGGAATAGGAAAATTCACATAGTTAAACAAAGAACAGTAGACTTTCTATCTACAAGTCCCAAAATATTGGGTGTGAATAAATTATCTTATAAAGGTAGTTAAATTTATAACACTGGTTTTGCATTCCAGAGTTGAAACCTAAGTGGTTTCCCTTTATTAAATCTGTAACCCCCCCCCCCAATCTTCCGTCCGTGAATATATATATATATCATCTCCCACCTAAAAGGTCTATCATAGAGTAAGACAAGGAAACGAGGTATGATGCGTATATAGAGGAGGCCCTCCTATGAAGTAGACTCAACAGCTACAAGAGGTGAATAGAGAAAGGATTGAGACTAAGGTAGGCAGAGGCCAGAGGAGCCAACGATATGCATCTAGCGAGTTGAGTGTAAGGAAACTGGGAGCGAATAGAGTTTAGCGACCAACTAGATCAGTGATAAGACGTCAAACCCTAAGTATATATATAAAGAGACGATAAAGCCGGACAACGGAGACATGAAAGAGCGGGATATTCGAGTGTGGAGGAGGCTTAAGAGGAGTGGGGACGACTGGCGGCGGAAGCGGATGCGGACGCAAGGAGCCGAAGACATATATTGGAGACGAAAATGAAGTGATAAGACTGATAAGGCTTTAGGACAAGAGACTAAGAGGTGATGCACGATGAGGCGAGTGTAAGGCAGGAAGGGTCCACCCAGGGTAGGGAGGGACGACCTACCTAGCTGCTGAGCACTTTGTTAGTATTAATGTTGATGCTCTTTATATCAAGTTTAATCTTAGGGGGTTTAGTTGTATTTTCTGCCCGTTCCCCTTACTATGGCATATTTGGAATTTTGCTTCAAGCTATCTCTTTTTCTGGGCTATTTTGTATCTTTGGGTTTCCTTTCTTTGGGTTGTTGATGATTCTGATTTATGTTGGGGGGATGTTAATTATCTTTTTGTTTTCTACTGTATTAAGTGCAGAACGTTATCCTGAGTCAGGTTGACTTGAGGTAGTGTTTTTCTGGGTCTCTTTTAGTTTATTAAGTTACCCGCTGGTGGATTCTTGGGGAGGCGAATTAAATTCTCTTTCAAGGTTAGGGTTAGGTAATGAAGCTGGGCTGGGAGAAGTATTTAGCTTATTTGGTTCTCTCACAGTTCTTGTAGTTGTCGTTTTATTGGTGGCTTTAATGGTGGTGTTGGCTTTTGGTTTTGAGAAATCTGAAGAGAGCCTTCGAAAGTTGTAAATTGGCATTTTAGGTGAGTTATTAACTTGTTGTAAGGTTAATAATAAATTAACTAAACCTTTGGTTTTTCAGTGTGAGGGTATTTAAAGTAAGGGTATTTTCTTGCTTTACTTTAAAGTTAGCCGCTAAACTACAGGGTTGAGAAGAAAAGTAAGAGGAGAGTTAGAGTGATAAAGTAAAAGATATAATTAATTAAATTGCCTGTCTGACCGCTCTGAAAGACCTTAGAAAGTTGAGTAAAAAGAGGAGGGGTACCTCATGGGCCCAGTTGAGAGGTCCATCCTTGATCTAAGGACCGTAAAACTCCTCCTATTCTCCCTTGTGAAGAGAATCTGAGAAGGGGACCATGGAAGAGGTGAACGTAAAATCAGTTTCTCCCTAGAAAACTTTGGAGGGAGTTAGTTAGCTTTCTGGAAGACGTCTTTCTAAAGTAGATAAGGAAAATAATTGCTCCTATGGTGAAAAAAAGAGGAAGGGACTTATTGGAAAGAGGAATGACGAGGGGAAGAGAGTGAAAAGAGGAAAGCGAAAAAGATCACCCAGCAATAAAAACTCCCCCTAAAAGCCGTAAAAGGGGAAAAGTAAGCTGGTAATTTTCTTCACTAATAGGGGAAAGGGGGCTCCTTGTTCTGTTTACTTGAGTAAGAAAAAAGATTATTCGTGCTCTGTAGAGTGCAGTCATTAGTGTGGCTATTAAGGAGAGAATAATTCTTAATCTATTGGATATATTATATTGAGATGCTTCCAATATTAAGTCCTTTGAGTAAAAGCCTGCTAAAAAGGGAACCCCGCAGAGAGCGAGGCTTCCCATGGTTAAAGCCCTAGTGGTTATAGGGAGAATGGACCCCCCTCCCCCCATCTTACGGAGGTCTTGTTCATTACCAAGAGAGTGTATTATACTCCCAGAGCAGAGAAAAAGAAGGGCCTTAAAAAAAGCGTGGGTACAAATATGGAAAAGAGCTAATCAAGGTAAACCAATTCCAACGGCTACAACCATTAATCCTAGCTGTCTTGTAGTTGAGTAGGCCACTATCTTCTTTATATCGTATTGGCAAAGGGCAGCCCTGGCTGCAAAAAGAGCCGTCAAGGCCCCTAAGAGAGCAATCATTTTCGTGATTCAAGGGTTACCAGAAAAGAGAGGTGAGCATCGCACCAATAGAAAGACTCCGGCCACAACCATTGTAGAGCTATGTAGTAGTGCTGATACTGGAGTGGGACCTTCCATTGCGGAGGGTAGCCAAGGGTGGAGGCTAAATTGAGCCGACTTTCCTGCTGCTGCTACAACTATTCCAAGGAGAGCCCACTTTGTAATCCCTTTTCACGTGTTAAAGAAGATTATTTCTTTTAAATCTCAGGTATTAAAAGAAAGTAAAGCGAGAATAATAAAGAGAATCATTCCCCCATCCCCTATTCGGTTATAAATGATGGCTTGTAAGGCGGCTCTATTAGCGTCACTTCGGCTGAACCATCAACCAATTAAAATAAAAGAAAGAATACCTACTCCTTCCCACCCTATAAAGAGAATAAATAGGTTATTGGCTGTTACTAGAAGGAGCATAAAGAAAAGGAATAAAATTAAAGTATTAAAAAAGGCTTGCTTAAACGGGTCCCCCTCCATATAGTAGTGGGAAAACTCTATAATAGACCAGGTAACAAATAAAGCTACCGCCCCGAAAACTATAGAGTAGTAGTCAAGTCTTAGCGAAGCAGATATTTCTTGAAAAAGAGAATTTACCCACTTGAAAGAAAGGACTACCGTGGGACAATCCAAAACAACTCAATACAGACATTTTGCCAGTCTCAGCGCTCTAAGTCCCTTAAGGACACTTATTGTTATTTTCCTCTTTCTTTTTTTAGGGTACAAGAAAGAGGAAAGGAGAAAACCAACAAAGGTTATGAAGACGGTTACTCAGAAGATCATCGGAGATACCACAGAATTTAACTGCGGAGGCTTAGGCTTAGCGGGCCAAGCCTAATCTCTTATCCCCGACCCAGTGGGCTCCATTGCCCATCTTTAGTACCACAAACTAATATTTTCAAATAAACTAACTGAGTTAAAGGGTTATTATTTTAGGGTTTAAAATAAGGACAATGAGAGGAAGAAGATGAAGGTTTAAGGTCAGGTACTCTCGTTCTTTGAGGTAGGTTCTTAGTGTATTTCAAGTAAATAGTGTTCCTGTGTTTAACTGTTGATAAATGATGAGGCTGAAGATCCCTGTAAATACCACTCCTATAATTGTTGGGAGGACTTTAGTCAGTCTTTTTGATATTACCCCGGAGAAGATAAATAATTCTCCAATGGAGTTGGGGAAAGGAGGAAGTCCTAGATTCGCGGCTGCAAAAAGAAGTCAAAGGGTAGGCAAAACTAGGAAAAGTCTCTTTATTCCCCGTCTGGCTGATAATTTACGAGTCCCTGTTCGTTCATAGTAGACTTTGGCAATACAGAAGAGGGCAGAGGAAACGAGGCCATGGGCTACCATCACTATAATTCCTCCTGATACTCTTCATCTGGTTAAGGTGGATAACCCAGCGATCATAAAGCTCATATGGGAAACTGAAGAGTAGGCAATTAAGGACTTGAGGTCAGTCTGTGTTATACAAATTATTCTTGTTAATGCTCCTCCTCAGCAGCAGAATGGAATTAATATTTTGGATACTTTTTCCTGAAAGGTGTTAATAAATATGGTAGTTAGGCGAATGAAGCCGTATCCACCTAACTTTAGGAGAATGGCGGCCAGTATCATGGATCCTGCTACAGGGGCTTCTACGTGTGCCTTAGGGAGTCAAAGGTGAAGTCCGAAGATAGGGACCTTTACTAAGAATGCTATTAAACAGAGAATAATTAAAGTAATTCTCCTTTTTCTTTGGGGGACTCTTTTGAATAAGGGGAAGGAAAGGTGGTTTTCTTTTTTATATATAAAAATTAAAGTGAGCAGGAGGGGGAGAGAGCTAGCGAGTGTATAAAATACAAAATAGTAACCGGCTTCAATACGTTCCTGTTGCATTCCTCACCGCCTAATGAGAAATAAGGTTGGGACTAACGTGGATTCAAATCCAATAAAAAATATTATTACTTTTGTAGTAGAAAAGGTTAAAGTAAGTGCGCTTAGGATGATGATAATAAAAATTGCGAAGGTTCGTTGGGTTTGTCTTCTTTTTTTAGTGAGGTGTCCTATTCTTGCTAAAATGGAGACTGGCATTAATCAGAATCTAAGAATGATGAGAGGGGTTCTGGTGGTGTCATTGGAAAGGTAAAAAGAGTTCACTTTAATATTAATTAAAAAGAGGGATCCTAGGAGTAGAAAAGAGAGTTGTCTTACAGTAAGAGTTCATATTTTCTTATTTGAGGTTAACATTAAGGAAAGGGATATTCCTATTAAGGTAAAAAGTAAAGTTAACATTTTTCTTAGTCTTCTGCTCAATCTAATCCTCCTTTGACTCACTCGTATAAAAGACCTAAGGTAAGAATTATCATAAATATAATTAGAAGGGAAGAAGATTGTGAAGGAGAGGAAATGGAATTTCTTATGGGGGTTATTAACAGGAGTGCTATTTCTAAATCAAAAATTAAGAATAAGATAGCTACTAAGAAAAATCGAAAGGAGAAAGGAAGCCGAGGGGAATTAATGGGATCAAATCCACATTCATAGGGAGCTACCTTTCCAAGGTCTGGCTTTGCGGGGGAGAGGGTTCGGCCTAAAATAACCATTATAATGGAAAGAAATAGAACGGTAATTATAAAAAGAGGGAATAATGAGGTTCACATTTATTTTTATGAAGAGAGTTGGCAGAGTGTTTATGCGCTTAGCTTGAAACTAAGATTACGTGGGTTTAATTCCCATACTCTCTTAGGCCCCCCCTCATCAATAAATACAAATGAAAAGGAAAATTCATACTACATCAACGAAGTGTCAATATCATATGGCGCATTCGAAGCCTACGTGGTGATCAAGGGAGAAGTGAGCTCGGCTTAGACGTATTAAACAAATAAAAAGAAAAGAAGTCCCAATAATTACATGAAGTCCGTGGAATCCTGTGGCGACAAAAAAAGTTCTCCCGTAGACTCTGTCTGCTATGGTAAAAGGGGCTTCGTAATACTCGAACATTTGGAGTCCTGTAAATCATACCCCCAGTAAAATGGTGATCGTTAGAGCGTTTCAGGCCTCTGTCCCTTGCCCCTCACGAAGCTTATGGTGTGCTCAAGTAAGAGAGGCCCCCCTTGATAATAAAATGGCTGTTTTTAGTAGAGGAACCCCTCAGGGGTGAATAGGAGTAATACCGGTAGGTGGTCAGGACATCCCTATCTCAGCGGTAGGGGAGAGAGCTCTATGAAAAAATGCTCAAAAAAAGGAGAAGAAAAACATTATTTCTGACACAATGAAAAGGATGAATCCTATCTTTAGTCCTCGTACTACGTAGGAGGTATGCATTCCTAGATACGTTGCTTCCCGGACAACATCTCGTCACCATAGGATCATTATAAAGGTGGTAAGAGCTAGCCCAAACCCGGCTGTGAAGAAGCTGTCTCCTTGGAACCAGCAAACTAACCCTGTTGTTATAGTGAAGGCTCCGATGGCAGCCCCTAAGGGTCATGGGCTCCGGTCTACCATGTGGTAGGGGTGTTGGTGTGTGATGTGTGTTTTCATTTGTTTTAATGGGCTTTTTCTTCTAAATATTGCTTTGAGAGCATAAGGAAAACTCCTGCTTGAATAATAGCTACTGCTATTTCTAATGCAAATAAAATAAAGAGAAGTAGGAAGGAGAGCAGCCCTCAGGTGCCGAGTTTAATACATTCTCAGACAACACAGGAGCATAAGAATATTAAGAGATGACCTGCGAGTAGATTTGCTCCTAGTCGAAATCCTAGGGTGACGGGTTGGAAAGTAAGACTAACTGTCTCGATAAGAACCATGAAGGGGATCAGGAAAGTAGGGGTGCCTTTAGGCACAAGATGGCTTAACTTTGCCTTTCAATTAGATATAGTTCCTACCAATTGGATACTTAGTCATATAGGGAGTGAAAGTCTAAATGTGATTCTTAGGTGAGAGGTTTGTGCAAAGGTATAAGGAATTAGTCTACATAAGTTAAATCCCAAAATTAAAAGGAAAGTCGTGAAAAGTCAATGGCTTCAAATTCCTTGGGTTGTTTTTGGTATTCCTATAACTTTCTGATAAATAAATTCTAAAGAGAAGCCTATAAGGTTTTTTCGGTTAGGGGCCCAGTGGGTTTGGGATGCTGATAAGAATACTCAGAAGAGTGCGAGGACCCCTCCAACAAGAGCGAGAGGTAAGTTGATTAGTGTGGCAGGAATAAATTGGTCAAATATATTGTTAATTAAAGTCATAATTTAATTTTGGGTTCTTTTCTTTCTTGTTAAAGCCTGAGAATTATATCAGGTTCTTAGGGAAAGATAGATTGTAGCCCAAAGGGTTCAGTTAATTATAAGGTGAGTGGCTCACCAGCTGAAGTCGAGTTGTGGCATTTCCTAATAATTATATAAATTATCTCCATAATTAAGAGTTATGGGCTTTTACCTTAAGCTAATTAGGAATAAAAACTACTCGGCCATTTCTTTACACCATTGATAAAATACTTTCTTTTTTACGGCTTCTACTACTATTGGCATGAAGCTATGGTTAGAACCGCATATTTCTCTACATTGACCGTAGAAGACTCCTGCTCGTTCTATAAAGGTAAACATTTGGTTAAGGCGCCCAGGCACGGCATCCATCTTTAGTCCCAGGACAGGGACGCATCAGGCGTGAATCACATCGGTTGAAGACGTAATTATACGAATGTCTGTTTTTAGGGGAAGAACTAATCGATTATCAACTTCAAGGAGTCGTGGGAGACCTTCTGTCTTATAATCTTCTAGTTGAACCATGTAAGAGTCTATCTCTATTCGTTGGTTATCTCAAATTTCATAGGTTCAGTATCACTGGTGTCCCACAGTCTTTACAGTAACTTCTGGGTTGGGGCCTTCGTCCATGTAGTAAAGCAAGCTTATTGAAGGAACTGCTAAAGCAATGAGAATGAAGGCTGGAGAGATGGTTCATCAGAGTTCTACTTTCTGCTTTTCAACAAACTTTCAGTGGGTAGGGGCTGAAAAAGAAAGAAGGCTGAGGGCATAAAATACTAAAATGGTAATAAAGACAATAAAGATCATTGCATAGTCATGAAACTCGTGGAATTGTTGCATTATGTAACTGGCAGGGTCTTGGAACCCTAGTTGAAGTGGAACTGACATTTTATTTCTTTAGTGTTCTTAAGGATAAAATTTTACTCTGTTTAAATTTACGGGAAATTAGGGTTACTATAGATATTCCTATGCTTGCTTCTACTGCTGCAAGTGTTATAATAAACAAAGATAAAATTGATAAGTTCAGGCTTCCTCTTAGAAAAGAGAGAATATAATTAAAGATAATTATTTTTAGTAGAATTATCTCCAAGGAAATTAAAATGGAAAGGAAGAATTTCTTCTTATAAATAATACTTAGAAGACCAAGGACAATGGAAAATATTAGAGTAAAGCTAAAAAGATTCATAGAGAAGTCCTAGGCTAAACTAGGATCTGCTGGGCCGAAACCAACTATTTGTTTTAAACTAACTTCTTGTGGTTTAAACTAGAATTCTTGGAGTAGGGCTCTTGTGACCTAAGGGAGTTTCATTAAAGGTATGTTCTTGAGGGGGGAACTCTGGGTATTGCCATTCAAGACTGGTATTGACTTCTTTGGTATGAGTATTTTCTTTTCGTGAGAAGACTGAGAGTGTGATAATTGTAAGAAATCCTATCGTTCCTATAAATGAAAGAAGAGAACCAAAAGAGGAGACAGTATTTCAAAAGGTGAAGGCATCTGGGTAGTCAGAGTAACGTCGGGGCATTCCTGCTAGGCCTAAGAAATGTTGGGGGAAGAACGTTAGGTTTACTCCTATAAACATTAATATAAAGTGGGCGGTTGCTCTGGTGTGGTCTAGATGTGCCCCTGTAAATAGGGGGAATCAGTGATTAAACCCAGCAAAAATCGCGAAGACTGCCCCCATAGAGAGTACATAGTGAAAGTGTGCTGTGACGTAGTAGGTATCATGAAGGGCTACGTTTAGTGAAGAATTAGAGAGCACTATTCCTGTTAATCCACCAACAGTAAATAAAAAAATAAAACCTAAAGCCCACATGACGGAAGGGTGAGTCTTGTTTATAAAGAATCTCACACCCTGGAGAGTTGCGAGTCATCTAAAGACCTTTACCCCTGTGGGTATAGCAATAATCATGGTAGCGGCAGTAAAGTAAGCTCGGGTGTCAACGTCAAGGCCTACGGTAAACATGTGGTGTGCCCATACTATAAACCCAAGAATCCCGATGGAGATCATGGCGTACATCATTCCTAGATACCCAAAAGGTTGTTGCTTCCCTGTCCGAGAGGTTACAACGTGTGAAATAATCCCAAACCCTGGTAGGATAAGAATGTAGACCTCGGGGTGTCCGAAAAACCAAAAGAGGTGTTGGTATAAAATAGGATCTCCCCCTCCGGTGGGATCAAAGAAGGAAGTATTTACATTACGGTCTGTAAGAAGCATAGTGATGGCTCCTGCTAGGACAGGTAAGGAGAGTAAAAGTAGGATAGTAGTCAGTAAAATAGATCAGACGAAAAGAGGGGTTCGGTCCATGGTCATTCCAGGAGCTCGCATATTAATGATCGTTGTTATGAAGTTAATAGAGGCCATTATTGAAGAAGCACCTGCTAGATGAAGCGAAAAAATAGCTAAATCAACACAGCCTCCTCCGTGGGCTACTGGCCCTGAGAGAGGGGGATAGACAGTTCATCCAGTACCAACTCCTCTTTCTTTCCCTGCTGAAGTTAAAAGTAACATAAAGGAGGGGGGAATTAATCAGAAGCTCATATTATTCATACGAGGAAAAGCCATGTCTGGGGCTCCTATCATTAGAGGAACGAGTCATTTCCCAAACCCTCCAATCATAATAGGCATTACCATAAAAAAGATCATAACGAAAGCGTGGGCTGTGACCATGACGTTATAAACTTGATCGTCTTGAATCAGGGAACCGGGCTGAGACAACTCTACTCGAATTATTTTGCTCATGGCGGTTCCTATTGTCCCGGCTCATGCTCCAAAAATTAAGTAAAGGGTACCAATGTCCTTGTGGTTAGTCGAAAATAATCATCGTCTTAGGTATTGACTTGGGGTATATTGGTTCATTTAAGGTTAAGTGATTTTAACACTTTTTTGTTGCTTTGAAGGCAACTGGTTTAGTTAACCTAAACCTTATTAATATAAGAGGTTATTGTAAGGTGGCCGAGTTTAGGTGTTGGATTGTAAACCCAATTACGGGAATGGATAGGTTCCCCCTTATAAAAAGGGATAGCTAAAAGTTGAAGTATTTTATTTACGATAAAATGATATCCGTTAAATTCGGGTTCTCTTTAAGTTGTAGGGTTCTAAATTTTTGGGGGCATGGACCTCTTGGGGTTATTAAATTTTAGGAGGGGACCTTTAAAACATTAATTTTTTGGGGTATGACCTTCCGGGCTTATAAAGGTTACAGACTTTAATTTGTCACTTCAAGATTTGCAATCTAGTGTGCTTGTTACACTATGAAACCATAAGAGAGAGAGTCTCGAACTCTCAATACAAAATTCAAAGTTTTGTGGTATACCTGTTTGCCTATCTCTTAGGTTGAAGCTTATTAGATTTGAGCACCTGGCCGTTAACCAGGAGGAAGCAGGATCAAAGCCTGTTAACCTAGTTATTCTAAGGAAGTTAAAGAGGTCTAACAAGGAACCTAAAATTCCTTTGATGAGGGTTCGATTCCTTCCCTTGGTAATGACACTGTTAGATTTATTATTTAGGTACTTAAGAGTGGTGTTGAGTTTATTAAATATTTTAGGAATTCTTGTCCCTGTTTTATTAGCAGTGGCTTTTTTGACCCTCCTTGAGCGGAAGGTTATTGGTTATATGCAGCTCCGTAAGGGGCCTAATTTAGTGGGACCCTGGGGGGTTCTTCAGCCTATCGCTGATGGTTTAAAGTTGTTTATAAAGGAGAGAGTAAAGCCTTCAAAAGCTTCTCCTCTCTTATTTATAGCCTCACCAGCAGTTTTTTTCTTTTTGGCATTAGTGTTGTGGAGAGTTGTTCCTGTTTTTTCTTCAGGTATAAAATTAAGGCTCTCCCTTTTGTTTTTAATAACCTTTTCGAGGCTTTCAGTTTATGCTATTTTAGGCTCGGGTTGAGCTTCTAATTCTAAGTATGCGCTTTTAGGGGCAATTCGGGGGGTGGCTCAAACGGTGTCCTACGAAGTGAGGTTTGGTCTTATTCTTCTTCCTATGGTTTTTTTTGTTGGGGGGTGGTCTTTTTCTTTTTTTATAAATAGGGGGTACCCTGTTTTTTTTATTCCGGCTCTGCCTTTATTTATAATGTGATATATTTCAACATTGGCTGAGACGAATCGTGCCCCCTTTGATTTAACGGAGGGAGAATCTGAGTTGGTTTCTGGTTATAATGTAGAGTATGCAGGTGCTCCTTTTGCTCTCTTTTTTATAGGGGAGTATGCAAATATTATTATTATGAAATTAGTGAGAGTAGTGTTGTTCCTAGGAAGAGGTTTTCCTTTTAGTTCTTTAGTAGTAGGGAGTCTTTCTTTGGTAATCAAGGTAGTTTTCTTAGTCTTTAGATTTTTATGAGTACGTTCGTCATTTCCTCGGATTCGTTATGATCAATTAATGATGTTAATGTGAAAGGGGTTTCTTCCGGTTTCTATTGCCTTTTTAGTTTCTTATTACCTTTTAATAACCCTAGTTTTTGGGGTTTCTCCAAGTTTTTATTAGGCAGAGTAAGTTAAAGTTAAACTCCCGGGCTCATGATCCGGTGATGTGGGTGAAATTCCTTCCTCTTCCTTAAAAATTAGGGTGGAACCCGTGGTGGGGGGATTAGCCGATAACTAGTTCTTGGTTAGTTCAAATCTAGCTTCACCCTAATATGTTAGTTAATGTCTTTTATAATTTAAGTTTAATTTTAAGAATTTTTATAGTTTTGAGAGCTCAAAGCTGAATTTTTGTATGGAGATCAATAGAGCTGGTAACAATTTTATTGATTATCTTGATTAGTCAGGAAATTACCCCTCGTAGTGTTGAGGGGGTTTCTAAGTATTTTATAGCTCAAGCCGTGGCTTCTTCTTTTTTAATTTTGGGTATTATATTACGGTACTACTTTTCTGGGGAGATGGATGTTTTTTCAGGTTATAAAGGGCTCCCTTTCTATTTAATTCTTGTAGGACTTTTTGTGAAGATAGCTGTTTTTCCTAACCCCTTTTGGTTTGTTGATTCAATAAGGGGGCTAAAGCTAATTTACTCCTTTTATATTATAATTTTATCTAAGGTGGTGCCTTTATATTTATATATAAACCTATGCGAAGGTATTAAAAGATTTTTAATTCTGGTGGGGGTAGGTTCTGTTATTTTTGGGAGAGTCCTTGGGCTAAACCAAACAAATGTCCGGAAGATTATAGCCCTCTCTTCAATTTCTCATCTGGGCTGATTGGTTTTGGGTTTACCTTACTTTAGTTTTAAGATGTCTTTGTTAATTTTTGGGGGTTATATTTTAATGTTACTCCCTTTACTTTGAGTGTTGAGACTTTATAAAATAAGGGACTTTAAAGATTTAAAGCGGGGTCGATTGAGGCCCATAAGCCTAAGAATAATAATAATTAGTCTCCTTTCTTTAGGGGGTTTCCCACCCTTACTAGGGTTTTTTTATAAGTGATTTATTTTTTCTGTTTTATTAAAGAGTTCATTCTATTTAGTTTGCGGAGGGTTAATTTTTGGGGGTTTAATATCTTTGTTCTTTTATTTACGTCTTTGTTACAACCTATATTGCTTATATTGACCAGAGTCGAAGGTTATAATTTTAGGCTCTTTTATAAAGACCCAAGAGTCAATGTTGGTGATGGCGTTAATAATTGTGGGTGCCGTAGTAAGGGTTTTGTTTTTGGTTATGGGGCCTTTAACATCTTTGGTATAGAGGTTTAGTTAATTTATAACGTTGGTCTGTCTCACTAAAATAATGGGGGGAGTTCCCATAGCCTCTTATGTTTACTCCTTTCCGAAAGCATCACCCTATTGTAAAGATTTTAAAAACTAGACTATGGGATTTACCTTCCCCTAGAAATTTGTCAATTTGATGAAATTTTGGGTCTCTTATTGGTTTGTGCTTGGGGGTGCAAATTGTAACAGGTATCTTTCTTGCTATGCATTTTACAGCTGACACTGAGATGGCTTTTTCTTCAGTGGCTCATATTTGCCGAGATGTAAATTATGGTTGACTTCTTCGTAAAATTCATGCCAAAGGGGCATCCTTATTCTTCTTATGTATTTATTTTCATATAGGACGGGGTTTATATTATGGATCTTATGTGAAAGAGATGACTTGGAAAATAGGGGTTGTTTTGTTTTTACTAAGAATTTTAACAGCTTTTTTTGGATATGTTCTTCCTTGAGGACAGATGTCCTTTTGGGCCGCCACTGTAATTACTAATTTAGTAACAGCTGTCCCTTACATAGGGACTGATATAGTTCAATGAATATGGGGAGGCTTTTCTGTAGAAAATCCTACTTTGCACCGATTCTTTGTTTTTCATTTTCTTTTTCCTTTTATTTTGGCTTTCCTATCTGTTCTACATTTATTGTTTCTTCATGAAACTGGCTCTAATAATCCTTTAGGGGTGCCCTCAGATTATGATAAGGTCCCTTTTCATACTTATTACACCTCTAAGGACACTGCAGGTTTTATTTTGTTTTTAGGAGTTTTAGGTTGATTAGCATTATTATACCCGACGGCTCTCTCAGACCCTGAAAACTTTATCCCAGCGAACCCCTTGGTAACACCTCCACATATTCAACCGGAGTGGTACTTCTTGTTTGCTTATGCTATCCTTCGCTCAATCCCTAAAAAGTTAGGAGGTGTCGTAGCTTTAGTAGGTGCTATTTTAGTCTTATTTTTTGTACCAATACTACACTTCTCTTCACAAAATGCGTGTTGTTTTCGTCCTTTAGGTCAGTTTATTTTTTGGCTTGTGGTAGGAAAATTCTGCATTTTAACTTGAATAGGGAGTCAACCAGTGGAAGATCCGTATATTGTGCTTGGGCAGTTAGCCTCTGTTTTTTATTTTTTCTCTTTCCTCATTTTGATCCCTGGAATAGGTTATATGGAAAAGGAAGCTTCTTATTCTCTTTGTCTTGAAAGCTTGAAGCATTTTACCTTGTAAGTAAAAGGAGACCAGTTAAATTCTGGTTCAAGACTCAGGAAGTGTTAGTCTAGGTAGTTAAACGAATAACGGGACTCTGAAGAGGTCTTATTGGAGTGTTAAATTCCTCCCCTTGGCA